ATTTTCTTTTATTTATTGCCTTCTTTGTTATATTTCCTTTTCTTTCATATTTTTATAAAACAAAAACTCCAAAGTATTTTTTTCGCGGGTCGGAGCAAGAAATGCACTTCGAACCGTTTCTTTTCTATTTACTTTTCTATGTCAGATATATGTCAGAGACAAAAAGAGAATTTCCTATTTTTACAATATTAAATTAAATAATAGGAGACTGGAAATGAAAATTTATTTCTCACATCCACTCTCCTCACATTGTCGGAACAAAAAAATCGTATGCATTGATATGAAAATATTTGATACATGAAGCCACGATCTGATTTCTATCTATCTAAGATTTAGATAGATAGAAATCAGAATATTAGACAGAAATCCCAATGGATCTTCTTGTGTTCGGGAATCAAAAGATATTGGAAATATCCCTTGTGTTGTAACTGGGCATAAACCTTTTTCTGTGGAGGAACGGAATATCAAGTTATTACTATGGAACGTCGAGGAACAAGAAGATTTAATCGGAAATATCAACAGATTCCTGTAGAGTCAAAAGAAATATGAAATAAAAAAAGATCTACTGTTCCAATTTCATATCTATCGAATTTGAAATTTGAATATCAGAATAGTGGATATAGTCATGATTCAATGGGTTAGGTCCACTTACTTTTTCTTTTGTTGATTTCTAATCTTTAGAATGGATTTGACTGGAATAATGGAAAAGAAAAATATTTGCCGATTGAAGAGACGAATTATCATTACTCATTATAATAAACAAATGTTCAACTTTCTTTTCTAACTAGAATGACTATTCTAATTAGTATACTAGAACTCATTATAAGAGTAACTTATTATCATTAAATTATATAGTTTAGAATTCCATTCTTATCTAGTTGGTTACTCTTTTTTATTACAATTACAAAAACGAATATCATCCTTATTCCTCGTTTAAATATGAATATTGCCACTTGAGTTTTTTTATGAAAACGGCCAAGGCCAAAAAAAAAAAAGCCCCTTATCGGATTTGAACCGATGACTTACGCCTTACCATGGCGTTACTCTACCACTGAGTTAAAAGGGCCATTTGATTCAATTACTGAATGAGTCAGTAGACGAATAAGATAGATCTATCTATCTATGTATATATATTATAAGTATATACCCTAAACTCATAGGGCTTAGTGGCCTCTTCGGGAACGAGAATTTGGATTTACTTAAGGAGTATAAGTATAAGGTAATTTTGGTTTAGTGATATTGGATTTGATAAATATCAACAATTATTTCAAGACCAACCCTCTAATGGAATTGACTTGAATTGACCTGATCCCCATCAGAACGAAACGAAATTCATTTGATTGATACATGTACGTACCAATTCGAGTGTATCCAAGATATTTCATTGAAGCATGTGATGAAGAGATTTGGTTTGTCCTCGGAACAAAATTTTTAGAGAAAAAAAAAAAATTTCGATAACTTGTTGATCCCCGTTCCTAGATTTTCAGATTTCTCATTTGTTAATTTCCTGGCTTAGTGTGATATAGGGATACGGCGCTCTCATCTTAATCTTTACAAGAAGTGAATAAATGAATATGAATGAAGGTGGAAGAAATGAAGTTTAACCTTCTTTTATGCCGAACCAATCACTTCCGCAAAAAGTCCTTCGCTTTCTCCTTTTATTATTATTTTTTTTTGAATATCAATTTTCTAGAATAGAATGAAGATTAGAATGAGTGATTCATGAATATAAATGACGAATACGAATCAAAAAATGCTATGGTATGGGATCAGAAAAGGCGTAAAGATCCTTCGGATCTAGTCATACCATTCCATTATATTGACAATTTCAAAAAACTGCTCATACTATGAGCATAGTATGATGGCGGTCAGGCAAGTATGCCCCTATCGTCTAGCGGTTCAGGACATCTCTCTTTCAAGGAGGCAGCGGGGATTCGACTTCCCCTGGGGGTAGGTTACTACGAAAAGAAGTTGATCGTGGATTATCAATAAGACTAGAATTGATTCTTCCTGGGTCGATGCCCGAGCGGTTAATGGGGACGGACTGTAAATTCGTTGGCAATATGTCTACGCTGGTTCAAATCCAGCTCGGCCCAATAATAAGAATTCGCGGATTCACCGTGAAATGAAATAACCCCTCTTGTTTTCCAAAAATGGAAGATACGAAAGAATCAAAAAAGGAAAATTTTCTGCCGCCGCTATTTAGTTTTTTATTTGTTCGATTTAGTTGGTCCCATAAATTCGGATTCTGATCTTGCCAACGATCCTGATTAGGATTATTACGTATAAAGTCTAATGAAAAGAATAAAGTAAAGACAAAAATACTCTTTTTTTTCATTGAAAAATGGATTCTCAATCGATTTGGCAATAACGAAAGGATTACTAATAATCAATAATCCATGCAACTTTCATTAAAGTGTATATTCATGTGGATATCACTCACGTCTCTGTTACAATAGGACATTTTTAATCGAAATAGAAAGGGTTTGAATGAAATGAGAAGAAAATGATGCTGTACATTTCATTTCTCCGGGATTGTAGTTCAATTGGTCAGAGCACCGCCCTGTCAAGGCGGAAGCTGCGGGTTCGAGCCCCGTCAGTCCCGATGTATCCAAATCCAATAAAAAAAAAACATCAATATATCTTTCCATTTTCTGTTAAACTGGGTACAAATGGTAGAGTTTCATTCCCAGTAGTATCCTTCTTTTTCATTTCGCATTTCTCATCAATCGGTACTAGTTGATGAGAAAGGGACATGTGTGAATTGCTACAATTAGTGGTAGCAACATATTCAGGATTTCAAGGGATGCCGTCTTGGGTCTGGTTTTTTTTCGACTGCTCCCGATCCGTGTATGTAATAGAATCGAGTATCATACTCATTCCAATGTCACGCCAAACTTTTGATAGATGCGTTCGATTCCTAATCCAAGGAAAGGGGATATTCTTAATAAACTTAAGAAAATAAAGATTCAACAAGGATCTCTCCGCCCCTCTTAGAGAGGGAATGAATAATCTTTTTGTTTTTGTTAAGGGTAAGGGTCTTTGTCGAAGAAAGAACAAACTTTAAATGAATTTGATGGAATACCCTATTTTTTTATACCAACACTCGTCTTTATGACACTTCTTTTTCTATGACACTTCTTTTTCTTTGTTTTCTAATAAAATGAAATTAGATCATTAAAAAAAAAAGCAATTTAAAACTTAACTCCTTCCTTTCCCTTTTTCTATTTTCTGTCTAGTGTTTGTTTGGGTTTATTTGGAAACCATTTGGAAACAATGGAAGTGGAAAGTGATTAGATGGTTGTACAAGAAGGCGGTAGGTTATCGAAAAGACAGAATGGAAAAGAATGATAAATCAAAATTCAAGTTAAAGGCAAGGAATTCTTTTGAGTGAATCAGGAATCGAAGGTTGTATTGGTATATGGATAAAAGATCTCTATGTTATACTATTCAATTCTCGACAATGAATCGACTTGATAGGTCAGATATTGTTATTCATGATATTGAATCGAATCCCCTTGAATTTCCAAGCGAAAGATTTATCATCTCTATGGGATTAAATCCCGAGTTATTGCGAAGTAAAAAAAACGAAACGATGAGATTATGGAAGTAAATATTCTCGCATTTATTGCTACTGCACTGTTCATTCTAGTTCCTACTGCTTTTTTGCTTATAATATACGTAAAAACGGTAAGTCAAAGTGATTAATTTGAATGAAACTTGATTTCTTAGTTCTTATCAATGATTTAAGAGCTGAACTAAAAAAATGAAATTTGTCATCGTAAATGAAATGAACGAACTAGAATCAGAAGTAGCCTATGCGATCCGATAGTATGGTCGAAAGATTCATTTAAAAATCTTTCGACCATACTATCTATTCTTATTATTGTAATGTATAAAGATACAAACGGAATCGAGATCAATCTACAATATATATATGTATCTTCATACATGTTAATATCAATTAAATATACGGAATGTACATAGTATCTCAATTCTATTTCTTTGCTTCATCTATTTCTTTCCCTTATCTATTTGATTTTTGTTGATTCCAATCGATCTGAAATAATCGAAAGGCAACTCTTATGCTTTTCTAATTTCTAGATTTCTGATTCTTTTTTTAATGGATACCGGTATCCATTAAAAAAAGAATCAAATCAATGAAGGAAAAACAATATCGGGCATATATTTCTAAAAAAATCAAGTTAATAAAAAAAAATAGAAAATAATAAAGTAATCTTGTTTTTTAGCATTTCGAAGAAGTAATTTATTGAGCGGTTGAAAGATAATCCAAGGAGTTCTATGGTAACTTCTTCGGATTTCGAAAAGGGTTATCCCATCGATTTTGAATCCTTCAGTCATGATAGGAAACGAGTCAATAAAGCACAGCATAAATCAAATTTACAAAACAATAAAAAAATGGTAAGTGCGAAATATGTCACTCCCCCAAGGCAAGCTCCTATTAAATAGAAATAGCAGAACTTCTTTCTTCTCTCGTTGAACAGTAAAAAAAGGGACAATAAAAACAAACAAAAAGGAAAAGAAAAAGGGGTCCGGTGTTCCTCGTTCTTCCCCATTGTCCCTATATAACTCGCGTAAGAGACGGTTCATCAAAATAGGAAATTTAGGGGGCTTCGGTTGTACTAAATTTCCTATCATACATATCCCCCTCCCTTTCAAAATACGAGGAATTCTTGAAATATTTGTTTGATTTGGATGGTAAAAAAGTCTTATATATATATAAAATGAATTGAATATATTCAATAATTTAATTATTTAGAATAATTTAATTATTTAGGCTTTGCGGTATAAAAAATCGATAAAAAAAGTGATACAGTTTGAGTTTGATTCCCCAACTCAATTCGTAGTATCTCTAGAGTCCACTCCTTCCCCATATTACGAGTGAGAGGGAAAATGTAAAGACTACCATTAACGCAGCCCAAGCGAGACTTACTATATCCATGTGAATTATGTCCTCTCTCTCTATGAATATGAAGGAATTATTCCATTATTGTTTATTAATAATAGTGGAATCACTGGTGCAGAGTCAAAAAGGTATTCTGACCCAACACCCTTGATGAAAGACTCCAATAAACCCCCTTATCCTTATAACAAGTTCTTATATGATTTCTAAGTATAATTAGAATCGGAAAATATTAAGCTGCAGTTATGCTGTTCTTTGGAAGTATCAAAGAGAAGGCTACTAATATGTAGGAATACTATTCTTTTTTTGTTGTCTTTCATTATCATTAAGATTAAGTAAATGAAAAAGCCAATTTTCCAATTCAAGATCCGGTCAGTAAACACTCCATTCCATTAGTAATGTAAAAAAATGGATAACTCTTGATTTGATATGATAACCCTTCCACTACTTGAATATTTCCTTGAATCCTAAATGCAAGGATTTACAGCACTTTAAAGAACGGAACCCCCAGCTATTTAGAATCAAGAAAGTCGCAAGAGTCTTGCGTGTTTTGCTGGTAAAAATTCGGCGAGTTCTACCAGCAAAGCAGAAGCAGAATAAGGGATTTCGAGTCTTGTCTTTTGTTGATGTTGATCAGGCGACACCCAGATTTGAACTGGGGAAAAAGGATTTGCAGTCCCCCACCTTACCGCTCGGCCATGCCGCCAAAACGATATCAACTAGATGAAAATATTCCCCTTTCCTTGTTTTTTGGGGGGGGGCAGATTTCGAAATGTCTTTTTTTTTATTGCACTTCCATCTGAAATCTCGTTTTCTTAATTCCTTGCCTAAAAGAAATCCGCCCCAAAAAAGAAAAAGGGGCGGATCCTCCCCTTCAATTGATTTTATAGTATCTCAAAACACCCAATATCGAAATCCCTGCCTTTTCTATTGAAAAACAAAATGTGAATTTACAGTCAATAGTTAATGGTTCCAATTTGTCCTGAATTTTGGCTTTTGTGACTGTAAATTAACGAACGACTCTTGGATTTAAATCCCAAATTGTGTTTCCCTAATGATAAATGATATCAGAAAATCACAATGGATACATAACTAATCAGTCTTTATTTTTTTATTGAAAAAAAAATCCTTCTCCATTTCAATTATAACGTCAATTATGAGTATATGTAAACCCCAAACATAGGTTGTGTTATACAAGTTAGCTTCTAGGGTATATTATCTATGTATGATGTCTGTTTCTACGGAATTCGCGGAAAGTTGTCGTCCTGCGATTTCGATTGAAGAGAAAATAAAAATAGAAATTTTGATAGAGTACAACATGTGCTGTCCCAAATAGAAGTATGCAATAGAGGAGAGCGATGTATGTATAGATAGTTATAGCGGCACGGGTTTAATAAATACAAGCCTTCTTACCCACTTCAATGGTATTCTAAAAAAAAAAAAAAGAATTCTACAAAAACAAGAAAAAGGAGTTCTCTGCAAATCCTTTTTGAAACAATGGAATCCACGAAAGAATTAAGTACTCAAAAAATTCACTTTCATACTGTTTCTGATTATTATGTCTTTATCTCAGCGAATGGATCAAATCCCGAATCCATTTATTTTTCTGATATCCCATCGGATTGGAATATGTATTATCATAATAATGGGATAAAATGAATTACCTTTTTCTATTTTTCTATTCGATTTTGTATAGAATAGAAAAATCGAATAGAAAATGTAGAAAACTCCAGAATTCTAAGTGTAATTTATCACTTCCTTTCCGTTTGGATCTGTCTCTTAGAAATTCCAATTTAATTAAGTCTAAAATCATCTTGTTTCCTCCGTTCATACGTATTTCATACATTCCATAGATATGGGGTTGGGTAAAATTTCATGTAATTCAGTAAACAGAATCGAAATTCCATCATTTCTAGATCGATTCATATGATTCAATGTAGAATGAGAAAAGAATGGGATTTTTTGATAAAGGGGAAATTCAAAATGCTCGGCAACGGAAATGCGGGAATGTCTACAATACCGGGGTTTAATCAGATACAATTTGAAGGGTTTTGTAGGTTCATTGATCAGGGCTTAACAGAAGAACTTTATAAGTTTCCAAAAATTGACAATACGGATCAAGAAATTGAATTTCAATTATTTGTGGAAACGTATCAATTGGTAGAACCGTTGATAAAAGAAAGAGATGCTGTATATGAATCACTCACATATTCTTCTGAATTATATGTATCCGCAGGATTGATTTTGAAAAGCAGAGGGAATATGCAAGAACAAACAATTTTTATTGGAAACATTCCTCTAATGAATTCCTTGGGAACTTCTATAGTAAATGGAATATACAGAATTGTGATCAATCAAATATTGCAAAGCCCAGGTATCTATTACCGGTCAGAATTGGACCATAACGCAATTTCGGTCTATGCGGGCACCATAATATCAGATTGGGGAGGAAGATTAGAATTAGAGATTGATAGAAAAGCAAAGATCTGGGCTCGTGTGAGTAGGAAACAGAAAATATCTATTCTAGTTCTATCATCAGCTATGGGTTCGAATCTAAGAGAAATTCTAGAGAATAT